GACCTGACTTCTTTTTGCAATACTGAAAATCCGGAAAAAGGAAAGCTTACCGATAAATGCGGAATTCTCTCTTTAAGGCTAAGGCTTCACTTCAAGCAAGCAATTGTTCTCTTCGACTGACACAGGGATAAAGAAAGACTGGTTCCCCCTTTCGAACTTGAAAATCTCATTGGCATTCTTGGCAAACGAAACTGGTCAACAAAGGCCTACTTTATGTCTGTTTTCCTCTGCGCAGCGCAGGACTACTCTATTCGGTGACTTATCGAACAAAAAACGGAGAATCTTGTTAGGTCTACTTGAATGCATCATTTGCAGCAGGAGAAGAATGAATTGAAGGGTGGAGTTCGCTCGTCCTATTTGATCCACCCATTCTTACCGAACTTTTTTTTAGAAAGAAAGTCAGCTTATTGGCGTCCTCTTCTCTTTTCAGGATTCATTCCCTACTAATTAAATTTCACCCAGGTAGCAAGAAGGTAAGCGGTATCGTAGCCAGGTGTAGCAGCAAACCAAAGTGATCCAGAATAAGTTGTTTCGCCACTTGACGTCGTCCTTGATAAGTAAGGGGGATCAGTCTTTCGATGGGCAAAAAGCCTTTTCCGAGTAGAAATTCATTTCCAAAGAATTACAGTTCCGAAAAAGTATAATGCAGGAGGCCGCTAAAAAAATGCAAACAATTCTCGTATAGAAACAATAGCAGCAGTACGCCTTTTAGAGGGCCCTCCCCTCTCTTATATTACTTGTTGGAGTTCCCCTGTCCCCATCCTCTTTTCTTTCCCCGGTTAACAACCGCTTCTTTCTTTTGATTTTGATTTTGATTATCTTCTTCTGCATCTTTATTGACTTCCTCCCAACCATTACATTGCGTGTCATTTTTGGGTATAAGCCCCTTAAAAATAGCTAAGAAACAACTCTCATTTTTGGATGTAGGTTATTTATGGGATCTGCCGTGGGTAATAAGTTATATTCTTTCTATTCTTTCTTATCCCCAGGTAGGTCAGTAACCGAGAGATTCTGTGTTGAAGAAATAACTCTGAGTGAACAAGGCAAAAGCCTATCTTTTCTCAATCTTCGCAATAGCTATCCGTTCAAAGAGTCCGTCTTTCTTTGTTAAATGGCCGAATTAGCCACACCCATAGAAGGGAGCAATCCCAGCGGATTCATCCATAGCAGTAGAGTCGTAAACAAGAACAGCAGAGTTTACAGCTGAACAAGTCACTTCCTTCTTTGCTTCAAAACAGAGAAGAGCGGCAACAGAAAGTGATGTCCTACTTGACTTTATTATGATTTACATGTAACTTCTCGAAACGATAGTGAAAGCTTCATCCTTAGAATTCTAAATTAGAAAGGGATGGGGAAGACTCGGCAGTATTTGCTTATGACAGAAGAGCAATCAACCAAGAGCCATGCACACCATAAGCATACATGGACACCAGACCGTCTATGCCCAAGGGCCAAAAGAGCTAGAACGGTAACTTTCCTCTTGTTAGAGTCAAAGGAAAGGCGAAAAAAGGATCGTATACTTAGAATACGCTACCACCAAAGGCAAAAAAGGGCGATGCGCAATCAAGACATTCATGCACACCGCCATCAACAGAGGCAAGAGCAGCTAAGGCCGCTTCTTCCTTGTTTACAGCAACCCATGAGTGACCGGTCGATTACTGGCTTTAATGAGTGTCGCCCCATTCTGCTGTCCCTTCCCGAACTGTCTCGTCGCCGTTCCCTATGAAGCTAAACCTCGACTCTCGTCATGCAATCTTCAGTCATGGGCTTTGATTTATGTGTATGCCAGATCAGGACGAAGGGAAATTGACTAGCCTAGAGTTTGATCGCTGATCGAATGTGAAGTACGACGCGATCAAGTGGAAGTAGTGCCAGCGATAACCAAACCCCTCGACCAACCACTATGTATCCATGGCCACTAGGGATGAGGAAGGGGCTACGGAAGTTCGTTATTCATACTCGTCATTTATATGGTTACAGATAGGAATTTTGTTGCTTGAAAATGGAGAAGCAAAACAACAGGAATTTTTTCTGTTGCCAAAAAGAAAAGGGTGACCCATAACTTGTTTTCCCGGTTTAGATATAGATTCAAGAGAAGAGCCCTATTGGATATAGTAAGGGGAAAGGGCAGTTTGACTGGTACAGATAGATCCTCCTTTTGGTACGTAGACGAATCGAAATGTAGGTGAAGTTTATCCAGCTCCACTTGTTGATCCATCAATAGCGGAGCAGAGGACTTGCATTCTCCTAGGGTTTAGCCGTTTACCCAGAAGAGACGAATACAAGGGCGATGATAAGTTGATCCGGCACTAGTGGTAGAGGTCGCAGGGCCTTCCACTTCACTTACCTAAGAGGTCAGGCTGAAAGTGAACCTATCGATTCACTGGCACTAATAGCATTTCCTCCTATCCCAGGATACCTACCAGCAAGAGCAGATCCTGTTCCATATGCGGGGGCGAGTAGCGGTAAGTGAAGTAAGTTCAGGAAGTCAAAAAGTGCAAGTGCTTTATTGACAAACTCTTCTGGTAAGCACAGGTTCTTCCTTTTCCTAAAGCTCTGGACCCCGAAGCCCCTATTAGTCAGGCATTGGAGCTGGGTCTTCCCTAGGTCTTTCATAGATAAGGGTCTAGTCTCACTCCTTCTATCGAGGGGGTTTCCTCCTCAGCTGCACACCCCACTACAAAGTTGTGACAGAGGGCAAACAAAGGCAAAGAGGAAAGGGAGACATCGCGACCGAACAAAGACCTGACCACCATCTCCTGAAACGTCACCGGAAAGATATCCTTTGCTGACAATCAATCAAAATAGAACAGATGATCAAGCCAGGTCGAGCGGAGCGCTTTGATTACATGTCCCATCATTGGGAATTCTCCGCAGAACGCTTATACACCACTGGTGAGCGGGCCGAAGTAGTGCTTGTTTCAAAGAGTTCGGAATCGCGAAGATAGGCAGTTTTCCTGCTCCCTCTTTCTTGAAGCCTAACCGCCAAAAGGGTATCGGATTCCTCGATTTTGAATCAGGTTTCCGCCTTTATGAACTTAGCCATTCTGGATTAGGACAAAAGAGATTGATAAGTAAAGCATGGCATGCCCGCTATGGGCTTTTTCGCCAGTGTTTTCCCTAATTTCTATTTTGAAACCTTAGATCGACCAATCATCAATCGATTTACCAGTCTTCATTACGTTCGATATCGAAATGAAGCTTACGATTCTCTTAGTGAGAAGCTCAGTTCCGCTTTAATTAAGTCCGACAAGCGGGCACGAGAACTAGGGTTGGTTTGGCTAGCCTTCAAGCAGGCAACCAAGAGAGATAGGCGCGGAAGGTCTTTCAATTCAAAGCAGTCGATTGAAGCTGAAAAGATTCCCCTCAATAGAAGACATTCCCCCCGGCCCTAGATTCAGTTTATGAGAAAGGGGATAGGGATACGGATTTGGATGCCTCAGTGGATTCCCATCCTTGATTACGCAGATTCGTATGCCTATTTTGTTGATTACGATGCAGAGGGATCGATCGCACTTCTTCTATTCAAGATTCTTTATCTGGAACTGGTTCAAAAAAGAATTTCCTTTTTTGCGGTTCGGGAGGGCTTGGTTCCCTGGGACTGGCTATTCCTGGAAAAAGTGAAGTCAATCAGAAACCTCGTAGTTGCAAGCAGCATAAGAAGGGCTTTCTGGTTCGGGCGTGATGGCTCTCGGCTTTCGTGACATTTCTTTATTGCACTGGTACTTGTATCCAGCACTTATTCTCCTTATCCCGCAGCACCTTCTGTTGTGTAACTTGACCACCACTGTTGAAAGAGGTCCGAAGATTCTAGGCAGAGAGTAAGGAGGCTGAGGGAGGTGGCGTGTTGAAATTAGGACCATACATTGGGCGACTTTTCTCCTCTTGCAAGTGCTATTCAATCTTTCCTTTTCATGCCATTCTTGATTGTCTTTCTTATACGCAAGTCTTTACTATCTTCCGCTTTTCTTTCCCTAACGCTCGATCTCAAGATCTCAAGCTTCTACTTGAAAATACAATAAAGATAGCTATTTCTTTCTCCTAGTGACTAGTCCGAGTAAAGACTACTGACCTTAACCGTTCACGGGATTTGATACATTACTAAATAGATTCTGAAGAAAGGCTTCCTCTTCCCCTTATTCTTTAAACCAGTCTGACTCTTCCAATTTCTAGAGTTGGGCAGGCGAATCAAGAGAAATGACTAGGGGATTTCCTGCCGGAGTTCCCTCCCTTGGGGTGTCATCAATGTTGGCAGATCAGTTAATGCTGAAGCAGAACCATCTGCTGCTGCTGGAGTGCCTTTACCGCAATATATGTTGTCAGGTAAGTGTCCTTAGTGTTAGTGGAAAGCTAGGGATCACTAATTCCCTCGGCAGGGTCAAGTTACTTGAATCAAATTTGAAAGAAAAAAGAAAAAGGGCTACTTAGTGCGGTGCCCTTATAGGAGTCTGAACATCTATTTCTGAGCTTTAAAGATGCTATTTCGGATTAGATCTTCAAGTCTTCACTGGATTCACCTGAGTAGATGTTCTCAGTCTTTTTTCCAAAAACTGATGTAATTATTGGCTCGGCAACCCTTATTAAAATGTTCGATTAGCCCCCGCCTCAGATATTCTAATTGAAGCAAAACTTCTACGTTACGCCCAGCGGCAAATCTAATAATGGATTAAAGAAGAGTCGTAAGGTAGTTTACTTTCTTACTTGTTAGAGTAAGGCCGCATTGATCGAATAGATGACTAAGGCTTAGAACTGATAGCAATTGAATCTGAATACCAGATTTTCTGGGTATTGGCAGTGAATCAGATAGAATAGGTAATTGTTCCATTAGGAGCTCTTGTCTTATAGAAGTAACCGGTGTTGGATAGAAGACTCTTTTAGTTGCCGGTGCTACTGCTTGAGAAGAAGCTACACATTCATCTTACTCGAGAAATGACTTTTGAATCGAGAGCTTTTTCAAAAAATATTCATATTTCGGAACTTCACTGAGAGAAAGTAAAGAGAGTAACTGCACTAAGGCAAATTTGACAGCATCCGATTTTGTACAGTTAATCTCAGCAGACGCTTTTGGGGCATTCTCCTTCATGAAGATGGCATCAAGCCGATCTGGGACTTGAGGAATAGAATAGGGGGATTTCTTTGGAGAGGAATAAATAACCGGGATTTGAAGCATTCTTCGTCCCTTATCCGCACGTAGATCTTTTGACAGCTGGGATGGACTTTTGGTTTTGGGATTGAACTCAGGCTCGGAACTTCACTAAAAGCAGGGGAAAGAAGTGACATCATATATAAAGAAAAGGACTCGAATGCAAGCTCCTCTGGAACTGTTTTCGGGTTTGGTGGAATTGAATCAAGAGTACCACTTACAATTGAATCAGGAACCGCCGCTAGAAAGGGAACTGAATCCGATCCTGCTTGACTTTCTTTGCCTAGAAACTCTGGGATGAATACCCGTTCGTAGAGTGATAGTAGCTGTGAAAGTCTCCGGTGTGATTGAACAGTTAGAAAATCTTGAACATGAACAAGGGTAGGAGCGATTAAGCTGACCATTAATAAAATAACTAGTTCGAACACCAAGAACGGTCTGATCCCTTATTTGATCAGATTTCCTGAGAAAGAAGTCATTTTGGTATCGGTATATTTAGGGGAACATAAAAAAGTTTTTTGTTTATTCTATCATTGATAGGAAAGCGTCCGAGTGACGTCCGTTACTCCGGAGTTCATCCAAAATCGCATAAAGCTTCTTCAGACTTTCTTCCCCCGTAGATGTTCTGGGATTATCGAGCGCCCGAGCTACGCGTCCCAGCCAATAGCCTTCTGCCGTTGGATCAAGGTGTGCCATTTGTCTTAGAATTTCCACCTTGACCTCGAATAAGTCTTCCGCGTGAAAACGGGCCATTTCGCAGATCTCGAAAGACAGAAAAGAGTGTTGTGCCAAAAGGCGCCTTTTGATGGGGAGAACACTATCCCCGCCTATAACTTGATCTGGCGAATATGGATAGGGAACAACGGCTCGGTTGGACGGCCCAGCTTCGGAGAAAGCGGCTGCATTTGCGGGCGGCACAGTCCTTGGTTCTGGGGGGGGCGGCGGAGCTTGACGCTCAGGAGTCTGAGTAACTTCTATACCTGAACCCGGTATAGAAGTTAATGTTTCACAAAAAGTGAAGAAGTCGCGTTCGTAGGAACTCAGAGTACGGATCGATTCGGAAAATGATGAACTTAATTCGCCGTTACCAGAGCATTCAGCAACGGTAATCAATTTTCTTAAAAAAGAAGGGCGATCCCTAACCTAATAATAACAGTGAAAACTCCCTCTTATTTAGAGGAGGAAGTTTTCACTTTTCAAGTACGGTAGACACTAGACATTCCACATTGGATGAATGCCCTAAAGGAATGCTTACCGATTAGTAGACTGCCCTTGAAAACATACTTTTTGTCGATTTAGGAAAGGGATTTCATTTACAAGAAAAGAGACTCTTTTTTTTTGCTAACATAGTAACTAGAGCTTCCCTTACTTATTTCTTTGAAAGCGTTCGCGCCCCTTAACGGTTCGCTCACTCCCTGTCTAGGACCATTAAGAAGAGAGAAGGAATAAAAAAGAGAAGAAGAACTAGTCTTGAGTGGGGATGGCACTCATTCTCTCTCCTGAGCTTGAAATAGAGAGGCTGGGCTCGGTGTCAAAGGGACTCTGCAGCCGCGGAAGCGGCCAAAGAAGAAGCCCTCTTGTTGTGCGGAACCCCACTCGTGGAAAGCACGAAAGAAAAGAAAGCAGGTTTTTCGTAGTGAAGTGACCGATTAGGATTAGCATTATTGAGAAGGGCAGTGAGAACAATCTGACTAGTCTTTCTTCACCCCTTGTTGTGGCATTAGTGTCTTCACACTGCCATAGCTTCTCGGCGTGCTCCTAGCTTGACTCGATGGTTGGTCACTAGCAGACTTGTCCCTCTGCGGACAAATTCGAATCTTGTGCTAATGATTACTATATGACACCTCCCCCACTATACTTCTCTTTGTCCAACCTGAGGCCTGAATTTCGAGGCGCTCATCGGAACAAATTGAGCGTGCTTCCTCCCGACCGAGACCCACCAGTTGGACATATGGATGGAGAAAACCGGTCTCTTTGACCGGAGTGTTGAAGAAAGAGTTCGTTCTATACTTTTACAAGTGAACTGGCTAACTAAGGTGGATTAACAACATACGACTATGAAATAATAGATGGTTAGTCTCTACTTGATGTGGTCGGATTAAGAAAGCAAGAAGAGAAGGTGTGTAGCCGGTATAACCATGAACGTCCGATCTGATCTCTCACTTCACGCTTCCCAGCAAGCCCGCTGTACATGAGAAAGGCCTGGTGGCCGTGTGCACATGCTCTACTCGATCATATTAAATAAAAAGTTTGAGGAGAAGACCCCGGGGGCTCCCGTCTTCCTCCTGGGTAGTAGGTAAAAGAAAGAGTAATGAATGACAAGGGGTACAAATAACCTCTCTAACATCTTCCGCCTATCCATTTGTTTTCGCTTATTACGCAGCGTACGTTGGAGTCTCCATTCCCGATCTCCGAGCTGAGTTTATCAACCCTCCTCTTTTTTGCATGCTTTGGTACCGCAACGCTAGAACGAAGCCTCTTTTTGCCCTGGTCCTAAAGAAGGAGACACCGAAGGAAAGAGAGTGTCTGATCGAGGAGGTGGAACTTCTTTTGAAAACCAATTCTTTTTCTGATGAAGTGGAAGTAGATAAAATCAAGAAGTTTATTTTAAAAGGTTCTTTTTCATTTTCACCATTTCAATTGTTTGCTCTATTCATAAGGATGACCCTTTTCAAAAAGGACTTTTCTCCATTTGTGGTTGAGTTTACCGAATGTGAGTATGTGTTTTCACTTTATTTTATGTCGAGCCAAAAGCAAAGAGAAGCTTCTTTTTATGGCTCTTGCTAATCTGCCAATGGATCGATCGATTTTTCTCTTCTTGTTTTTCATTTGCTTTTCGAAAAGATAAGTCTCTCCACGATTCTATCAAAAAAAGAGGAGGCTGGGGTAGGGTTTCAATGCTTGTACTCCTTGATCTTTCTCAGTATCCAGCTTTCTCGTTCTCGTCTCATGTCAAAAGTGGAAAATGCTATGAACACTTCTTTTGCATCTTATAATATCTTCCTATCTGCATTTGCCTATCCTTATTCTAACCAAGTAAGGGCCATATGTTGGATCATACAAAGTAGGAATTCCACCTTATGGTACAACTCTTACTCCGGTCTTATTAAATTCTTTACTGGATGAATTCAATAGGGTCTTCAAAGCCCGCTTTTCCACCGTTCCATTCGCTCGTTCGTTATTACCATGAGATCTTTGTTCCTATCAATGTAGGACAATCCACTAATGTTCTAAAAAAACTTATTGACCTTATAACGTAACGGAGCTAGGACTGTATGGGCGCCTTATATGTATATCACCGGGAAAGGCATCAATTGACTATTCAGGGGGTATGATCTATCTTCGTCGACAATAATGGCTTGATTCAAGCTATTAATAGATAGCGAAACCCTTTCTTGTCTTAGTTCATGGTTATCGGCGGCCTCTTTTTCTATTGGAAGGGAGCTAGAGTTGATCAAGATCAAGATCAACTCCGGACTCACCATTTGCCGCGTGGCGAACCGGGTAAATAAAAGTCGCGATCTGAATAAAAGGAAGTTCGCTGGGTCTGTCTTTTGATCCCCTGGTTCGAGTCCAGCTCGTGACAAAGGCAGAAGTCCAAGTCTAAAACGATAGCCTAGCCCCGGAGCTAGGGATTAAGGTAGGTTTGGGTATAGCAAGAGTTGAACCTGCGACCATAAAGCACCTCCTGGAGCGGATTCAAAGCTCTGTTAATCAATTATATACTCAAAGAATTGAGACCTCTCTTTCAGTCCACTAGACCAGTCGAGATCAGCCTACTTCATTAGGGAAAGAATTGACAGAAAGTTCTTCAAGCAGCAAGTCTTAAGCAGCTAGACCTTCTCTGAGACTTTTGACGACTCCCAGTGATTCTTATGCTATTTCCCGAACAAGGACTAGCTCCTTCTAAGAAAGGACTAGGTTCGTGAAAGCTGAAAAGGAAAGTCTATAATGCAAGGCTGAACTCCATACTTGACTTCAAAGACCATTATAACTTCATCCGAAAATGATCTTTGAGGGCTTTGAAGGTGATTGGCTCTACTTCAGATAAGATAGCTTTTCGGTTCTTTGGATATAGACCAACGTTGGGTCATTTTTTCTTACTCTCGTTCAGATAAGATAGCTTTACCAGTCTTCTCTTTGGTGAATCCCTTTCCACCTTCTCTTTGGTGAATCCTCTTCCAACCGTAGTCCGGCTATTCCGTATTCAAAGTCAGTCCCTCTCTCCGTCCAGCACGTCGCCCCCTAGCTTGATTCCGAAATCCGTAAGCATTCCAAATAGCATACCCTACTTAGAGATTGGCTCTATCCCATCTTACAACAATCGAATAGACAGCCAGGAAGGAAGTGATTTAAAGCAAGCAATGTTTTTCTCTTTCCCGGGAAGATAGGTTACTTCATATAAAGCATGTAACTTGTCAATTCCGGAGCGGAACTTTCCTTCAAGGAAGGAAGCCAGTCAGTGGCAGTCAATCTAGTCTGTGTAGCCAGTAACTTATCTTATTTTGTCTTTAAGAGTGGAACTTTCTACTACTCGGTAAGAAAGTACTATAGCTTAAGAGCAAGTTCCAGTTTCGGAAATTCGAAATCTTTCCTGTCAGCTTGCCAGCCAGTAGTGTATCTCCGATCTTTCATTCAGTATGCCCGAGACTGGAAGCAAGCCAGTAAGCTGTATGACTTGAAGCTGTAGTCTCGCAAGCCAGACGTTCCTCTCCCTATGGTAGAGCTAGTCCGTTCCATCCAGTGAGTCTGTTAGGGATTCGCCTGTAACTTGAATCTCCGAATCTCCCAGCCAGTCATCTATGGTGTGAAAGTCTTCTAGTCTTTCCTCTTCTTCCTGCGAGTAGTCGATCTGCCAGCAAGTCCCGCGAGTGGTGTCAGTTTAGGGATTGGATTTTCCTTTCATATTCTCATCTGATAGCGAGGGAGGGCAGGCAGTTGAGTTCTTTTCCTAGAAGTTTCCTTGCCTTTTCTTTTAGGTAGCTTAGACCTTCAAGCAAGCTCTTTAGTCCACTCGAGTCAAGTACAGAACTAGAGTTAGAGTCAGAGAGCGGAAGACTGGAAGAGAGTAGTTGAGCAATTTGTTAGCATGAGTCCCGCAAGCCAGTCAGTCTACCCTCGTGCTAGAGCTATTTCAGTTCAAGCAGAATCAGGTAAAGAAGAGAAAGGCTTAAAGTCCGTCCCAGTGGATAGAGCTAGAGGAAGTAAGTCAGCATGCTATTTGAAGTAAGCCGAAGGTGTTGGCTCAAAGAAGGGCTTCCGGGAGACGATGGCAAAAGGGTTGGCAGGGTACAAGGTTGGGTTATAGGGGATAGACTCCTACAGCGCAGAGTACAGGGAGAGACCTCGTTCTAGAGCTAAAGTAAGGAAGGTGTTATAATAAGTCATAGAAGCCAGAGCAACAAGGTTATAGAGTACTTAATAAGTAATTCCCAGGTAAGCAAGTAAGGCAGCCAAAGGGAAAGGACTTGAGAAAGGAAGTCCCATCTAGTGCTAGATCTCTCGTAAGCCGGGTTTTAGAGTCAGCCAGTCCCACGGTTGGTTTCGCTCTCTTGGAACGTTCATTCCTTATAACAACAATCCGACATCTAAACCTTGTTCTTGTTGTTGCCACTAGACCAGTACAAAGCCTCTTATCCGAACTAGCTGTCCTCAAACCAATCATACGATATCCGCTATTATTACCTATGAGAATCTTCTTCGAAATAATAGAAGTGAAAACAACGTAATCTCCGATCGAAGAAGACGGGGTTGGTTATTGAGTTTAGTAAATAGAATGTCGGACAAAACCGGGGTATTTGTCCTATAAGAGGAGGTCGTCTTAGATAAAAATATAACTGGTTTGAATCCGTAGAAAGAACCCGAAACTCAATCAAAAACAGAAAGAAGGAAAGCAGAAGGGGGAAGGTCTGAGGAAGTCAGTGATTCCCGGGTCCGCAGCTGGGGAAGAAGCCGAAGGTGCGAAGAGAACACCGAAGGGCCAGGGGGATGCACCATTATCCGGGGCATGGTCTCATTAGCTCTATTACGATACTTGCTTTTTCGGCAACCATATATCATACTTGGAAGGAGCGAAATGCCCGGATTTTCAAGCAGTCTTATAAAACCGCAAGGGAACTTTTTTACCAGATTTGCGCAGAAATCAAAGGTAGGATTTCAGCTTCCAAGTTGAAGTACTCTAATTCGACCCGTGACCAGCAGATATTAGCCAGTAGGGGCTCCTTTCCCTTCTTGCTGTCATAGAAGCGTGAAAAAATGGAGTTTTCCTTTCAAGCTTCAGTGTGAAAGCGAGGAAGAGAAGTAGACAAATCCGATGCTAGTCTTTTTGCCTTTGCTTCCGCCACTTGTCCTGGCACAGATGTTCTCGAATAAACTGTTTGCGCCTTTTTCGCTGTTAGGGATATTTCTTTTTCTTTTAACAGGTGCCTAGCCTAGCGCTTTCAACAAAAGTAAGTAAAGGAGGTGTAAAGGCATTCTTTCGCTTTCCCTGGCCCTTATATAGTGTTAAACCCTGCCCTACTAGGACATGAAATTAACAATTTCATGTCCTTGCCTTCCCTGTCTCAATTCCACACTTCCCTTACCTAGCTTGAAGTGAAGTTACTTGCTTCAGGGCAATCAGTTTCTTCTCGAGGACCCCTCTTTAACTATTAAGAAATCCCTTCCTTTCCTCTCAATGATATTCTTAGTTAGTCTTTATCCCTCTCTCAAGTGAGTGAAAGTGAGCCATTCATTCCATTGTCCCTGGGTCACGAAGAGTATAATAATAATAAGCAAGGAATTTACCTTACTCATGTGATTCTTGAGCAGGTCGGCTAAATCATGACAGCGGATCCTCATACTCGTCGATATCAACGTCCCTTCACAGGAATTCCTAAAAAAAGGCTATTACTGATTCAAGATAAGATAGCAGAGAGAATGCATTAGTTTGATTCTTTCCAGACCGGTGAGCGTGAAAGCCATGCTATCAAGAAAGAGAACCAGCCCCTCTTCGGTAGCGGGTCTTTAGAACGGATTCATTCCAGAAGAAAAGTCAGATGGTAAAGGAGAAAAACTTAGAAGCTTGCTATCCGGGCCACAACACAAAGGTCTTCTAAGTTCGCTTCTCTCTACGGCTACGGAAAGCTTTCTAAGGAAAGTAATCGGAGTCATCTTCCTTCGAGCCGAAAATGTAGTCTTCCTTGCCTAGAACCCACGCCCGTGGAGATAACGATTAACAAAAGATTTTCTCGATACAAAGAATAGCCCCACTCCTAGAATAGTTAGCCACTCAGTCCACAGATTCGGCTTAGTATTAAGTATTAACAGTTAAGACTATAAAGACTCGCGGATTGATTGCAGTTCTAAAGGTTGGAGTGTTAAGCATAGGTGTACCTTCCTCACCTCAGCAGTTTCAAGCTAGGGTAGTTCCCGCTGGGGCAGGCACGGGTAAGCACGCTGGCAAGGGAAAGAGAAAAATGGATAGTTAGAGGAATTAAATTACGAGACTTATTTATATAGTCGAAGGAAAGATCACTGAGAGGGATTCAATTCGTTTTGAGTTTGAGTTCCCAGGCTTCTAGATCAGTGCCAGTAAAAGAGGGGTATCTAGTTGTAGTCCCCAGTAGTGTGTAAATGGATAGAGCAGCGGGAGAGACATTTTGAGTTCTCGGTGGGACTTATGTTACATCCCAGACAGCTAATGCTACTTTCTAACCATCTAGAGATCTTGTGGAAGTTAGAGTTGCTGTCGGTTGAATAGAGTCCAGCCAATACGTGGGATAGGAACGGCGGTAGTTGCAGTCTTTCTCTAAGCCTTTTGAATTGCCCCCCAGCCAATGTAGTTGCTCCTAGTCCGAATTTAGGAGTAGTTGCCAGTCATGCATTCCTAAGCGAGCCAATATGGTACGGTCCAGAGTAGGTTCCAGCCCTTGAAAATGAAGTTGGAGTCGCTTTCTTTATGCCTTATGGCGGAAGGATAGATGTTTATGGATATGTGTGTAAGATTGGATCCCTCTTTTCCCATGGTTGGAGTGGAGGGCTTTCTCTTTACCTAGTACAGATTTCTTTTCTTACAACTAGTAGGAGTGCCCTGGATTTATTGAGTCTTTCCTAGTTTCATTCTCACCAGTCTTCGTCCCTGCCCTTGAACTTGAAAGCTTTTAAGTCTCTTAGGCAAAACAGGTATGTCAGTCCCTCTTCTCCTTATGTATAGAGATCTAGAGTGCCCGTCTTTCCTCCTTCCATCTTATCTGTAGCAGAAATATTTAAAGCATCTTATATATATAAGAAAAATTGAGCATCTGCCTCCTTATCTTCTCACCACTTTATCTTTTTGGCTTTGCTATTGAATGTTCATCCCTCTCCTCGGGAAAATTGGCATAACTTTCTCTTTCCCTCTAGAATGAGATCGATAGCCCCGTTGGGAACAATCCTTCTTGTTATAAGCATCTTGCAAAGACCCTATGATTTCACAGCTCTTGGCTTGCATTCGATTATTATGAACCAATTCTTTCTCTTTTCGATCCAGTGGAAGTACTCTCCAGTTAAGCGTATCCTGAGCTAGTTGAAGCATATCTCGGTGAGTTCTCCACCAGCCCCTTCTCTGTCAGGCATTTTCAATCCTTCTGCCAGAGTGCCAGTTTCAGTTTTAGTTCTAAGCGCATCTAGGTCCATTACTTCTGCCTTGGATCGAGTTGCATTGGTAAGATAAGCTCATGGCGTTGCATTACCAGTGAGGAAGTATCTAGCTTCATTTCTAGGGGAAGCCCCTCTCGATGCGAATTTTGTTACATCCTGTGAGTCAGTTTTTTCACTTTTCATGTGAGCAAGCAAAGGAATTAGCCTCTTGAAGGCAAGCAGGAAGTCAAATGAGCAAGCCTCTTTTTCAAGTAAATGAACTCTCCGTCCCTCTTAGTAAAGTTAGCAGGGCTTAATATTTTAGTGAGAGATACCTTATTGCAATACGCGTTGGAGAGACTTTAAGAATTCTCATCAAAGTCAGTTAATCCAGCACTCAACAAGGGAAGGGGGATAGCACCGAGCAACTGGCAAAGTGAGTTAGTTGTTTGATTCCAGGTTCCAGGGTAAGATAGATAGAAAGAAGGTGAGCTTTCTTAGGTTATCCTATAAAGATAGGAAGACCTAGATAGGTAAATGGAAAGGAGGCGGTCGGCTCCTTTCCAGGATGAGAGGAGAGGGTGTAGGAATCGAAGGAAGTTCGTGTCTCGAGAAGAAAAGTTCGTTCACTGTCTCGCGACTTGTTGGTTAGTAAGAAAGTAAACTCGGTCCAGTGATACTAGTTTGATTAGATAGCTAAGTAAACACGAAAGAACGGGATCAGTGCCCCAAGGCCCGAGAACGGTAACCTTGCGAGGTTGGGAGTCATATCAGTGAATGTTCTTGTCTTCGCTTGCTCTACTGATCTGTCCATCTAAGTCTCGTTATTAGCAAGACTTCCAAGCCTATGTGGATCGCCAGTGTGCCCTTTTTAGCTATTGTTTTGTGATGTGATGATAGACATTTAGGCCAAAAATTCCGAGGAAACAATCAAAGAGGATTAGCAATCATTCGACAGTTGTGATTCCGCTTTCACTAGTAGAAGATATCCACGCAAGGAAAGGAAATGTATGCAAACACGGGCTTTTCTAAAAGGATTGGAACTAGGCCAATGCCAATCTCATCTATTGCAGCAAAGAAAGAGGAAAGGGGCGAAGCGGTTACCTAATAACATCTTCGTTGTTGTAACTATCGATGAATACTGGTAATTCTCTTTCTCGATGCGAATCATAGTAAGGAAGTTGACAGACTGTTGATCAAACCCGGGAGAGGAATTAGATCCGGCTATAGCCTAAGAGATGAATAAGTCTCCAAATGGAAATACCCGATTAATTACATAGTGTCGGTTCCTGTTATTGCCAGCAAGCATTCCTTTAGCAAGTAATCCCTTGAGAGGACCTTTTGGCTGATCTGAAGAAGTGACAGACTTTGGATGAATGCCCAACCCAAGGGCGACAGACTTCAATCGTGACAGGAGCGTCGGAAGCTCTTCAAAGAGGAAGCTGTAATAGTATAAAGCAGCGGTAAACAAGGAAGAATCCGCTGTTTGAAAGAACAAGAATCCGCTTCCTTCAGTGCCACCTCCCACTTTTGGCGTACTTTGTTTAATAAATATCTCTTATAGGTTAGCTCTCTGGTAAGCGATCAGAGTTGGGTCAGCGGTAGAAGTGTGGACAGCGAGTCCGCAAACCTGAATTGAGGCGAGTAGCCGGGTAACGAGTGAAAGCTCTGGCTCTGGCCCGCATGACAGGGAAACTAGCACCCGTAAGTAAACAACCTTAATTCATGAATTAGCCAGCAAGCTAGGAGTTCAAGTCACAGTAGTAGTTCGTAGGCAGGGATGGCAGCGAGCAACCACCGGAACAAGACGAAAGAATAGGGCAGCCCACGATGACTTTAGCTAAAAGAACAGCTCCACTAAAAGACAGAACTCTCGCTCAAGAAAGGAAGGCGGTAGCGAAGGCGATAGAGATTCATTGGAAAGATGACCCTTGCCAGTTGAGAGTGGAGCCTATCTATACAGAAATAGAACTTGCTTAATTAAAATGCCCGAATAGAAAGTCAAGAATCTTACGTCTTTAGATCTTCAATCGGATTCTTGCTCACCATCCTTCTCTCCTTCCTTTTATGCCATTCAAGGGCCTGTTTGCCGATCTAATTGATTGATCTTCCTCTCTATGGGTAGCCCGAAGGACTTCCTTTTCCAGCGGATCGAGCGGGAATTGAATTCAATGACCAAGTTGCTATATCGAGAACGAGTGGTGAAAGCCCCTTAGGGGACCTTTCGAAATTGCCTGTTGAGCGAGCTCAAATGCAGGATAGCGGTGCCTATAAGGAAGTAAAAATCAATATAATAACCAGATTCCAGCCGTATAGTTTATATTGGCTCTTAGACAGGAATTTCTCAGTTCGTGGGATCGGCATCAGCAATCTCATCGATTGAGTCTCATCGGACGAAGGTATAAATGCAATATAAGAGTAGGGAATCGCCCCTGTCTTCGAGAGTGAGCAGTAGAGCCGATCTTTTTCTTTTGAATCGAGTAGGGGGGTCTAGTGAATGGAGGTAGCTGTGTCGGAAGGACTAGTAAATAGAGAAGAAGACGTCCGTCCCCCTTCTTATAAACCCATTGAGTGGATCATCCTCTGTATATAATAGGTTCAGAGGGGCAATGTCACTTGTAAAGCTCTTTCGTCGACTCTTTCTGTCAATACTTTCTCAAATGCTGCCAAGCTGGAACCGAGATTGAATACCGTAATAGTAGTGCGGGCGAGACTTAGCTTTCTTTGTCCTCTCTGAAACTGGTGAGTATATAGTAATGGTCCCCTTCGTTGTGACCCTGACGCCGCGTTAATTCTTTCCACCGGGATTCGCCGAATTCTTCGGGCTAAACGGGGAACTATAGAAGCACCTCTCTCTGCCGAAAACTATATACTCATAGTGATTCTAACACCGAAAAACTCAACCTGACAGCAGTAGAATGAACCCTGGGAACGCGAATTCCCTCGCGGCTCCCTTTCAAGATGAACAATATAAGGGTTTGGCGCGAAGTGAGAACTAACTAGAGCTAAAAAGCAGGGCGGAGAAGGCAAGGTTGGCTTGTCATCTCAAGGGTAAGCTCATCATGCTCGAAAAGGTCTATTCGATATAATAACGCTTAACGCGATTTATCAATCTGTTGATATATTTCTCAAGCCGGAGCTTCATCTTCTGTTGTTGAGTATGCGGCGGATGGCTCGGATGCATATGCCTATGTGTCGGTTCCTTTGATTGCTTCGTAAACCCTAGGAAGAAGAACAAGGCTTTGATCCTATGCTTCTTATCTATCTAGTGACAGGGCAGCTGCTTTGTCCAATCTAGTTTTTTAGTCTATCTCTGCCCTCCGTTCCAAGCGAAAAGACTCGGCTTAGAATAGAAGAATCCGTTTCGATTGAATAGCCTGTTTACAATAAAAAAAATCTGACGTTTTATGGGGGGACCCGAAACGATTTATCCACGTGTGTTACAGGCCGCAGAAATGCTCTTCTCGATCATATACATATTTTGTAGTTGTAGCTTACCGTTCAAACGTGACCTCTCCTCCTTTTGTGCTATTGCTCAGCTAGCTCTCACTATCGGTTTCGTACGCTATCCCCGCGCTACTACTGGTTGTTCGGCTAGTGTTAGTCTTCTCTATGCCGTCCTCCACCCTATGAGTTCTTAGTATACGGTTAGATAGGGAACATTCTTTCCTATCTTTATTATTCCACCCATGTCACCCTCTATTCTATACTGTTAGATCCGTCGTCGCGGATGAAACCGTTACATATGCCATTCTATGGTCGTCCGTACACGTGCAAGAGAAAGCTTTCCATCATCGGTCAGTTGCTTTCGTTCCAGATGGTCGTCGCACGAGCCTGAACCTGAACCCGACGGATTACGTCAAGCAGTTCTAAGAAGAGTTCTTCTTCTCTTTCTGTCACAGGATCGAAAGCCAAAGTTCCATTGTCCCGTGCGTCCATTGCATAAGAGGAAATCTTAAACTTTATTGAGGGGGCCGATCAGGAGATCATATCTGACCACTGGTAATCGCTTTATTTGGACATCTTACCTTCTTTCGAAGCCCCTTGAGATTCTTCGCTTGGACGCGGTTCGGGAATAAGCGGCTCCGCTGCCGATGGTAATAGGGGTTAAATGGATATTGATGCAAGAATAGAATCAACCAAAACTCGAGGGTCACTTCATCCAAAGTCACTCCAGTGAATTTGTAAATGACTAATTCGCTTTCGAATTTAACTCACCTAAAAAAAAAAGCATTTTAAACAAAAAGGAGGCGCACATCTTCCACATTCACAGACCCTGGCGGCTTGCTTCTATCAACACAATTCTTGACTTGTCCTTCCCTCTCCGCTCCTGCATCGGATTTCGCCCCGCTTTCGAGCGCGATTGATGAAGACGTCTCGCATTAATTAGAGGGCTCCCTAAGCCATTTACTCTGATTCATCGTTCTGGAGGCCAATCTATGTCCTGGAAAACCCCCGTTCTCAATTCTTTATTTGGGTGCCTAAACGAGCAGTTCTCTTTAAGGAGATTATTTGGGAGTAGTGTGAATATTGGGATTACCTCTACGGTATTGCTCACAAGGGTATTACCCTCAAATGTCCCTTTGGAGCCTGAGCAATAGTAGCAGCCTTAGTTAGCGCAATCGGTCTCCCCCTTATCTTATAAGAAATGGGCTAATCCATCTTGTCACTCCCATCTCTGTCTGGTCTGTCATTTCTATCCCTGCCCATTGGTCAAGCGGATCAGTAGTAATTGGATGAGGGATCCATTAGTAGTTTCAGGCAAGCCATGTTGCAAGTGACCCTCAAGTAGGAAAGTGACCATCTGTCAGAGAAAAAAGAACGAATGTAATGTAATGAAAGGACCGGCACCTAAGAAAATAGCGAAGAGAGCTTGCCTTTACCAGGAAGTACCCTAGTAGTCTCCGCTGTCCCCATACCATTATATATATGGACGGATTATTAGAAAGAAGTTCTTTGAAAGACTTTTCTTAATATGTTCTGTCAGAGATTCGAAGGATTTTAAGAGTGATGGATCGAAATCGTTTAAGTCTTCAGCCAGATGCGCAAATTCAATTCCAATGTGACGAGAATCTCATATTGATAAGTAGAAGGGAAGGCTTTACTATAAAGGAAAAGCAACCCGAAAAATAGGTTCCTAAAAAGAAACTTAGATCTTCAAGCTAAGATGCTAGAAGTGATAACTAAAGCTGAAAACCTGAACTCGAATGAATGATGATTCTTATTTGAAAGAATGAAGTCAAGCTAAGGTTTCCAAGCAGAGGTAGGAAGAAGTGCCATCTGTTTAATCGGAATAATCCGGTTCATCACCCGCGGAGAAGGGCCATAAGCAAGTCTTCTGTCTGTTCGATACTATTAGTCACTGGCGACTTGAACTTGAGGATCACAACGAATTATATGCTTATCTGGTGGATGCGCGTCTTTGGGCTAACTAGAAATATCATAAGAAAAGAAAGATCGTAGCCTAGTTCGAATGAAAGGTAGAGCACAAGGCTATCCCTGAGTTCACAGGTGTCCTTTCTTATCCCCTTTTCTTCATGAAGATTGGGTGAGTCTTCCGTGACTGGCCTTTCTCTTGTTGTTGTCGAGTGCCTGCAGTTGCACTTCTTTCTTTATGCATCTTTCTCCCATGCTTTCCGTTGGTCAACAACCAACCAAAGCTCTATCTAATTCTTCACGAGTCCTACAGGAAGGACTCTCTTTCTGTCTTTCCGGGAATTGGAAAAAAAAAGAAATCTGACATGCCTCAACTGGATAAATTCACTTATTTTACACAATTCTTCTGGTCATGCCTTTTCCTCTTTACTTTCTATATTGCCATATGCAATGATGGAGATGGAGTACTTGGGATCAGCAGAATTCTAAAACTACGGAACCAACTGCTTTCACACCGGGAGAACAAGATCCGGAGCAAGGACCCAAACAGTTTGGAAGATATCTTGAGAAAAGGTTTTAGCACCGGTGTATCCTATATGTACTCCAGTTTATTCGAAGTATCCCAATGGTGTAAGTCCGTCGACTTATTGGGAAAAAGGAGGAAAAGAACTTTGATCTCGTCTTTCGGAGAAATAAGTGGCTCACGAGGAATGGAAAGAAACATATTCTATTTGATCTCAAAGTCCTCATATAGCACTTCTTCTAATCCTGGATGGGGGATCACTTGTAGGAATGACATACTGCTAATCCATGTTCCACACGGACAAGGAAGCATTGTTTTTTAATTTCATTCTAACTTGGTTGTTCGGTGGCCTCATAGAAT